TTGATACACAAGAATCAAAATCTGCTACATCCCTACCACTATTTATTTTATTACGTATTTTTTCCACAAATTCAGATCTTGCTAATGATCTAGATTCATATCAAGATCTGGAAGTATAAAGTCTAAATAAAAAGAGACTCCTTTTTATTTTCATTGATTTATTGAAAGATTGATTTTGAATCGATTTGGAAATAACAAACAGATTACTAGTAATCCGTGTAGATCTCGCTAAAGTGTATATCCATATAAATAAAAATCTCAATATCAATATATTAGTCCCGCCTCTGCCAGTTAGAACAAGACAATTCTAATCTAAAATCGAAATAGAAAAAGGTTTGAATGAAATCGTAAGAAGATGCATGCTGTACACTTTTTTCCTGGGATTGTAGTTCAATTGGTCAGAGCACCGCCCTGTCAAGGCGGAAGCTTCGGGTTCGAGCCCCGTCAGTCCCGATGGATAGAAATCCAATAAAAAGATACATCAATTCATTTCTTCTGTGAAAGGGAGTCAAAATAACAAACATAATCTCATTCCTAACAGGGATCTCTCTTTTTTTTTTTTTCTTTTTTTCGTTTCACATTTCTCATCAAACAAATAGGGTAATTTCCATTTCTTCAACTAATACTGATTGATGGAAAAGAAACATATGTGGATTAGCACAATTATTAGTAGCGTCGTATTCAGGATTCCAAGAGAAAGAGATACTGTACTACTAGACCTGGCTTTTTCGATTACTCCCGATCTGTGTAATAAAATATAGTACTATATAATATGTTTACAGCGAACACACACACACAAATGGAATTTGCACGATACAAAAAAAGGAGTTCCTTTGATTTTGATAGAACACTTTAGGATTCAAAGTTTATCCTATTACTAATCGAAGGACGAGAATATTCAAAAAAAAAGTAAAAGAATTTTTTTTGTTTTGATTGGATCAGAAATAAATTTTTGAATTTGGTATGGATAAAAGATCTTCCTATGTTATACTATTCAATTCTTGACGATGAATTGATTTGATAGTTCAGATATTGTTATTCATGATATTGATCCGATTCGATATCATCGAGATGTAATTTATACCATTGAATTTACCGACGAAAGATTTATCATCTCTATGGGATTAAATCCCGAGTTATTGTGAATTAAAGAGAAATCTAACGATGAGATTATGGAAGTAAATATTCTCGCATTTATTGCTACTGCACTGTTCATTCTAGTTCCTACTGCCTTCTTACTTATAATTTACGTAAAAACGGTAAGTCAAAGTGATTAATTTGACTTAAACTTTACTTCTTAGTTCTTATCAATGCAATGATGGAAGAAAAAATGAAAAAAGATTTCAATTTTGCGTCTTACTCTTAAATGAAATGATCGGACTAGAATCAGCAGTATTCTATGAAATCTGATAGTATGGTAGAAAGAAATAGATTTTATTTCTTTCTACCCCATACTATTGTAGTGTATAAAGTTTTACTCTCTAAATATATGCGATAGAGGCTTAATATGAATAAAGATAGAGGTTTAATATGAATCGATTTACAATATCTATCGCATATATGTAATGCACAGAGCGTCCAATTTTTTTTGTTTCATCTATTTGATTTGTATTGGTTCCAATCAATCTGAAATAATCAAAGGGCAACTTTTTTTCGTCCGATTCGAATTTCTAGATTTCTGATTATTTTCAAGACCAATCCCGGTATCATATTAAAAAAAATAAAATAATCCTTTTAGCATTCCGAAGAAGTAATTGATTAAATTAAATAATTAACAGATGATCTAGGGGTTCTATGGGAAACTTTTTCCTATTTCAAAAATATTAGTAAAACCCAACCGATTTTTAATCGTTTGAACCATGATATGAAATGAAAACATAAATCCAATTTTGAAACTCAAATAAATCAAAAACCAAATAATAAAACAAGCGATAAGCACGTAATATGTGACTCGCCTAAGGCAACGGCAATATCTTATTATGTGTAGTATTTCCTTAGACAACTACTATGTCTATTTTGTTTCCTATAGAAAGTGTGTATCTGCGCTTAATAACTAATAAAAAACGGATTTCTTTTCTCTTGAAAAAAAAAAAAGTGAAAAAAAAAGGGGGGGATAAAAAAATAAATAAAGAAACGGGTTCCGCGGTTCCTCATTGTCCATATATCACTTTGGTAAGAGCCAGTTCATCGAAATCTTAGAAAGAATAAAGAATTTGGTTGGAATAAGTTTTTGATTATTTGTATTACCTTGACTTTCAAAATACAAACATGGGAAAAAGTCAAATATTTGTTTAATTGAAAGAGTATTTTCTATTTCTATATTATCCATAGAATACATTATTCCATTCGAATACACTATAATTCCGAAATGCAGATATTTTTTAATTATTGAATTATTGAATTAATTATTCAATTTAATTATTAAATAGAAAAATTAAATTTCAGAACCCATCTATAAAACAATGGATACAGTTTGTTTGATTTTAGTTTTTTCCCTCAACTCACTTAGTAGTATTTTTAGAGTCCACTTCTTCCCCATACTACGAGGGAAAGGGAAAATGTAAAGACTACCATTAAAGCAGCCCAAGCGAGACTTATTATATCCATGTAAATTATGTCTCCTATTTCTATCAATATGAAGGAATTATTTCATTTTTTTTTATTGTTCACTAAAAATAAATAATAGTGGAATCACTGGCACAGAGTCAAAAAGGGATTCTGGCCTAACATCATTGACGAAAGAATCCAATAAATCCAATTATAACATCTAACAAGTTCTTATATGATTTCTAGTATAATCAGAAAACATTAAGTACAAACAAAATATCCGGAGACACCCTTGGAAGTATTAAGGGAATGAATGTTAGTTACTAACAGGTAGGAATAATAAGACTTATGTTTTATTTGGATTTTGTTGTCCTCGATTTCATTAAGTAAAAAAATATATATATATAGAATCAAGATAGATCACTTCGCATACTCTTATTTCCATTTAATCTAATCCTTACCGTCTCCCGATTGTCTCTGTAAAATAATCGGAAGACAGACGAATAAATTCTTTCACTAGAGGTTGCCAAAAAGAATTCTTTTTTTTTTTTCTTTTTAATTCAATTTAAATAAAAATTAATTCAATTTAAATAAAAAAAAATCTTATTAAAAGATTTTAAAGAATATTAATTTATAAATATTTAAGATCTTCTAATAATATCTAATATTAATAATATCTAATATATTAATAAATATTTCTATTTCATTTTTCAATTTATTAGAATATTTAATTAGAATATTCTTTTTTTTTTGAATAAAATGGAATATGAATATAATATTATTTATTTAATATATTTATATTTTATATATTTCTATTAAATTCTATATTTATATAATTTATATATTAGTATTAGAGTATTAGAATTTAGAATTTTTTATTTGAGTTTTTATTTTAGTATAGAATTGAATATATATAATGAATTGAATATATATAATATAGAATTCTAAATAGAAAAAGAAAGAATAATAAAAAAAAGAAAGCCAATTAGCTATTCAATCTAACTAATATTGAATAAATGCCGGAGTGCTCATATACTTTCAGGAGTCTGTATACAAAGTTTTTTTTGACCCTTTCCCAACTAAAAATGGAATTCGATTCCCTGTACGATCTATATCTATCCCTATCCAATCTAATTCAAGACCCAGTCAGTAGACAGACACTACATTAGTAGTGGAAGGACTATCATATCAAGATTTACCGATTCCTTTTCACTACTAGAATCTTTCTTGAATTCTTGAATTCGAGACGTAAGGATTTATAGAATTTTAAAGAATAAAACCTGCAGATGCTTAGAATTTAGAATCAAGGAAGTCTCAAGAGTCCCTTTCCCCCGCTTGCTTCTGCTGGAAAAAAATTGTCAAGTTTTATATCAACAAAACGGAATAAGCTATTTTGTCGATCAGGCGACACCCGGATTTGAACTGGGGAAAAAGGATTTGCAGTCCCCCGCCTTACCGCTCGGCCATGCCGCCAAAATGATACAAAAAAATAGATGAGAATACCCCCAAAAAACTAAAAAAGGGGGTTCTAAACTTGTTTTTTTTTTTTTTGTATCTTCGATTCTGTTTTCCTTAATCCCATTCTTAAAAGAGACCCTTCCCCCCTTCCTTTTTTTTTTTCTATTGAAAAAACGAACGTGCATTTTCAGTCAAAAAAGTTAAAATTCAGGACAAATCGGAACCATTAACTATTCATGAATGATTCTTCAATTAAAATTCAAAAAATTGGTTTTTTCCTAATGAGAAAAATCCAAATTGAGACATAACTAATCAGTATTTATTTTTCAAGAGAAAATCCTATTTCAATTATAACAGCAATTATCAGTATTTGTAAACCCTAGAACATAAATTGTTACACAGATATTATCTAATCGGGTATCTTATCCGTATATAATGCCTATAAGAGAATTTTCAAGAAATTCTCGTACTTGCATTCTTTTTTTTACAATTTTTCATTAAATGGATTGAATAATAGAAAATAAAAATTTAACACGAGATGTGCTGTTCCGAATGAATAGGACTGCAATAAAAGAAGAAACATCTATATAGATAACTATAGCTAGACTAGAGTTATATCTGCGCATGTTTAATGAATCCAAGCCTTATTACGCACCTCAATCCTATTCTACAGATTCTACTAAAAAAATAGGTAAAATTCTCTCTCTTCTTTGCGAATTTGAATTCTTTTTTGAATAATTGAATCGGTGAAAAGGTTAAGTGCTAAAAAAAGAAATTCTATATAGTTTCTGATTATTAGGTCTTTATCTCATCGAACAGATCAAATTCCCAATTCATTTATTTTTATGGTATCCAATCGAATTGGATTGGAATATGGAATATCATAATAATGGTAGAAATGGAATCCATTTTTTGTTCGGATATTCTTTAAAAAACTCCATAAGTCTAGGTGGAATTTTTCAATTCCTTTCCATTTCGAATTTATATTCTATCCG